GCTTTTAAAGGAAAAAAGCCCTCCACTGGCCTTAGGCGCCAGCATCTCTTGGTGCAAGTCCAAGTAAAAGCTCCGCCTTGGTAGCTTAAATTAAAGCACTGGTCTTGTAAACCAGAGACTGTAGCCTAAACCCTACCCTAGGCTTCAAAACAAAAGGACTTTAACCTTTACCTCCGACCCCCAAAGCCGGCATTCTACCTAAACTATGTTTTGTTACTCTTATAGCTTAACTTTAAAGTATAGCGCTGAAAACGCTAAGATGAACCCTAAAAAGTTCTAAGAGTATAAAGGTTTGGTCCTGGCCTTAGTATCAACTGTTTCCCAACTTACACATGCAAGTCTCAGCACACCCGTGAGAACGCCCTTTTAACCTTCCCCAGGCAAAGGAGCTGGTATCAGGCACAGATCCTAGCCCACAACACCTAGTCTCACCACACCCCCAAGGGTACTCAGCAGTGATTAACTTTGCGCATAAGCGACAGCTTGACTCAGTCAGGGAAAATTAGGGCCGGCTAACACGGTGCCAGCCGCCGCGGCTACACCGTGGACTCAAGTTGATACTCACCGGCGTTAAGCGTGATTAAAGTTCTCACAAAGTTAGGGTTAAATTAACACTTAGCAGTTTTATGCTTGTTGTTAAGAAACACACAAACGAAAGTTACCCTATGCCTCCTTGAATCCACGACAGCTAGGAAAACAAACTGGGATTAGATACCCCACTATGCCTAGCCGTAAACAATTAACTCACACCCACACCGCCAGGGGATTACGAGCAATGCTTAAAACCCAAAGGATTTGACGGTGTCCCACCCCGCTAGAGGAGCCTGTTCTATAATCGATGATCCCCGCTTCACCTAACCATCCCTCGCCCATCAGTCTGTATACCTCCGTCGAAAGCTTACCATGTGAACGCCCGCAGTAGGCTCAATGATTTCCCATCAGTACGTCAGGTCAAGGTGCAGCTTAAGGAATGGTAAGCAATGGGCTACAATTTCTAACTTAGAACAAACGAAAGACTATGTGAAACCCTAGTCATGAAGGTGGATTTAGTAGTAAAAAGAAACCAGAGTGTTCTTTTTAACCCGGCTCTGGGACGCGTACACACCGCCCGTCACCCTCTTCGATAGTATCACATCTGTTAATAACCCAATATCACGTTTTAGAAGAGGCAAGTCGTAACATGGTAAGTGTACTGGAAAGTGCACTTGGCACACTACAAAATGTAGCTTAACAAAAGCCCCTCGCTTACACCTAGGAAATATCTGTTTAACCCGGATCATTTTGAGCCTAAAATCTAGCCCCCCAAATTCACATGCCTTCCCACTACCAAAGCAAGCAAACAAAACATTTTAACATCTTAGTACAGGCGATCGAAAAACTTCTAAGCGCTTCAGATAAAGTACCGCAAGGGAAATATGAAATAGTAATGAAATAACCCTAAAGCCCCAGACAGCAGAGACAATACCTCGTACCTTTTGCATCATGGTCTAGCCAGTCTACTCAAGCAAAATGAAACTTTCAGTTTGACTCCCCGAAACCAAGCGAGCTACTTCAGAACAGCCAAAAGGGCCAACCCGTCTCTGTTGCAAAAGAGTGGGAAGATTCTCAAGTAGAGGTGATAAGCCTACCGAGCTAGGAGATAGCTGGTTGTTCAAGAGAAGAGTTTTAGCTCTACCTTAAGTTTTTTTGTTAAACTGAACAAGACCTCAAACTTAAGAGCTATTCAAATAAGGCACAGCTTATTTGAAATAGGACACAACCTACAACATAGGGTAACCGAGAGTAACTTAAATAAAGTGGGCCTAAAAGCAGCCATCTTTAAAAAAGCGTTAAAGCTTAACTACTCCTCACTCACAATACCTAAAGCCCTCACTAACCCCTCATTACTATTGAACAGTTTTATACTCATATAAAAGCTATTATGCTAGAACTAGTAACAAGAAATTGCCTTTCTCCTAAATGTAAGTATACACCAAAATAAACTCTGTTGGCTATTAACGTGAATGCTAAACTATAGTAACACCCGCTAGAAAACTCTATAACTCTTAACGTTAACCTTACACCAGAACATTCCAGGAAAGATTAAAAGAAAAAGAAGGAACTCGGCAAATCATAGCCCCGCCTGTTTACCAAAAACATCGCCTCTTGCAAAACATAAGAGGTCCAGCCTGCCCAGTGACGAAGTTCAACGGCCGCGGTACCCTAACCGTGCGAAGGTAGCATAATCACTTGTTCTTTAAATGAGGACTTGTATCAACGGCACTACGAGGGCTATACTGTCTCCTTTTTCCAATCAGTGAAACTGATCTCCCCGTGAAGAAGCGGGGATCAAAATATAAGACGAGAAGACCCCATGGAGCTTTAAACTCTCTGTGCACTTCTGTGCCCCTACATCATTAGACATAAGAAATCTGTACACTAGTTTTAGGTTGGGGGGACCACGGAGTACAACTTAACCTCCTTAACAAATGGGTTAATACCCTTATCCACGAGACACACCTCTAAGAATTATTAAACTAATGCCTATGACCCGATATTCGATCAATGAACCAAGTTACCCTGGGGATAACAGCGCAATCTACTTCAAGAGCCCATATCGACAAGTAGGTTTACGACCTCGATGTTGGATCAGGGTATCCCGGTGGTGCAGCCGCTACCAATGGTTCGTTTGTTCAACGATTAAAACCCTACGTGATCTGAGTTCAGACCGGAGCAATCCAGGTCGGTTTCTATCTATAAAGCGCTTCCCCCAGTACGAAAGGACCGGAGCAGCATGGCCAATGCCCCAACAAGCCATCACCCACCACTAATGAAACTATCTCAATTGACCAAGACCTATCATCCTCCCCTAAACCAGGGCAGTTAATATGGCAGAGCTTGGCTATGCAAAAGATCTAAGTCCTTTCAACCGGGGTTCAAATCCCCTTATTAACTGTGAAATTATTACTCGCCCATCTTTTGCCCCTGCTCTATATCGCACCCATTCTCCTTGCAGTGGCATTCTTGACCCTAATTGAACGAAAAATTTTAGGCTATGCTCAACACCGTAAAGGCCCCAATGTTGTTGGCCCATTCGGACTCTTACAACCAATCGCTGACGGCGTAAAACTCTTTATTAAAGAACCTATCCGCCCATCAACATCTTCTCAAATCTTGTTCATTCTGGCCCCCACCCTCGCTTTAACCCTTGCTATAATCATATGAACTCCCTTTCCCCTGCCGATCCCTTACTCCAACCTAAACCTTAGCATTTTGTTTATCCTTGCCATTTCCAGCTTAACCGTCTATACAATTTTGGGCTCAGGATGGGCCTCAAACTCTAAATACGCCCTAATCGGAGCTTTACGAGCCGTAGCCCAAACTGTTTCGTACGAAGTCACCCTGGCCTTAATCGTCTTATGCACTGTCTTCCTGGCGGGAGGCTTCACTCTTTCTTCCTTTTCCAACTCACAGGAATTCACCTGGTTTGTACTACCTCTATGACCCCTGTTTTTTATATGGTTCGTCTCCACCCTCGCCGAAACTAACCGAGCCCCATTTGATCTGACAGAAGGAGAATCCGAATTAGTCTCCGGCTTCAATGTGGAATACGCAGGAGGACCCTTCGCACTATTTTTTCTTGCAGAATACGCTAATATCTTGATAATAAATACCCTTTCGACCATCATCTTTCTCAGCCCCCACACACTATCACTGGTTCTCTCTACACTCGACCTCATAACTAAAGCCTCTATCCTATCCATTATCTTCTTGTGAATCCGAGCCTCCTACCCCCGATTCCGCTATGACCAGCTCATACACCTTGTATGAAAAAACTTCCTCCCCCTTACACTTGCCTTCACCATTTTCTTCATCTCTATGCCAACCTCCCTCCACCTCAATCCCCCCCTACCCTGGAAGTGTGCCTGAAAGCTAGGGACCTCCTTGATAGGGAGGCTAATAGGGGTTCAAACCCCCTCACTTCCTTTTAAAAAAATAGGAATCGAACCTATATCTGAGAGATCAAAACTCTCTGTACTTCCTTTGTACTACTCCTTAGTAAGGTAAGCTAAATAAGCTTTTGGGCCCATACCCCAACAATGTCGGTTAAAATCCTTCCTTTACTAATGAACCCCCTCGCGCTAACGATCTTCCTACTAAGCCTTGCTATCGGAACCACTGTCACCCTCTCCAGCTTCCATTGACTCCTAGCCTGAATCGGCCTAGAAATTAACACCCTTGCTATTATCCCTCTGATAACTAAAACACCCCACCCACGAGCCATTGAAGCTGCTACAAAATATTTCCTAACCCAAGCAGCAGCTTCCGCCCTAATCCTATTCTCAGCTATTATCAACGCCTGACTAACCGGAGAGTGGAATATCAACTCCCTTAAAGACCTGCCCATAAGTGCCTTCTCCATCGCTATCATAATAAAGTTAGGTCTAGCCCCACTTCACTTTTGAATGCCTGAAGTCCTCCAAGGAATTTCACTTTCAACAGGACTAATTCTATCCACCTGACAAAAAATTGCCCCTATAGCACTACTTCTTCAAACCTCCCACCTCCTTAACCTCAACCTAACGATTGCCTTAGGCCTCACATCCATCTTAATCGGAGGCTGAGGCGGCATCAGTCAAACCCAAATTCGAAAAATCATAGCTTTCTCCTCCATCGGACACCTGGGTTGAATTATCATTATTATAAAATTTGATCAACAGCTTGCCCTCTTCAATTTTATTCTGTACATCATCATAACAGCTGCCATATTTATATCCCTGACTGTCATATCCACTACAAAAATGTCACAAATTTCTAATTCATGGTCAAAAACACCTGCCCTCTCCGCCTCTACCATGCTTGTCATACTTTCTCTAGCAGGCCTTCCACCTCTCACAGGATTTGCCCCTAAATTATTAATTACCCTTGAGCTAGTAAAACAAAACGCAACCCTACTTGCCTCTGTAACTATGCTCATTTCCTTGCTAGCCCTCTTTTTTTACTTACGGTTAACATATATTATCACTTTAACCCTTTCTCCAAATACTCCGAACTCCCTACTCATTTGACGAACCACCCCTAAAGCGCACTCATTTACCGCAGTCATAAATACCCTGGCCCTCATCCTCTTCCCCCTCACACCCACTATACTTCTTCTATAGAAACTTAGGCTAACTCAGACCAAAGGCCTTCAAAGCCTTAAGTGAAGGTTAAACCCCTTCAGTTTCTGTAGGACTTGCAGGACATCAACCTACATCTTCTGAATGCAACTCAGACTCTTTAAATTAAGATAAAATCCTCTAGAATGACGGGCCTCGATCCCGTAATATTTTAGTTAACAGCTAAACACTCTATCCAGCGAGCTTCATTCTACTTCTCCCGTCATGAAAAAACGGGAGAAGCCCCGGCAGGCGTTAACCTGCGTTTTAAGGTTTGCAACCCTACGTGATAACACCCCAAGGCCTGGTAAAGAGAGGGCTCAAACCTCTGTCTTCGGAGCTACAATCCGCCGCCTGCTCGACCACTTTACCTGTGATATTCACCCGCTGGTTTTTTTCTACTAATCACAAAGACATTGGAACCCTCTATTTGATCTTTGGGGCCTGAGCCGGCATGGTCGGGACAGCCCTAAGTCTACTTATCCGAGCAGAGCTAAGTCAACCCGGGACTCTCCTGGGAGACGACCAGATCTATAACGTCATTGTTACTGCCCACGCATTCGTAATGATTTTCTTCATAGTTATGCCAATTCTAATCGGAGGTTTTGGGAACTGACTAGTCCCCCTAATAATCGGGGCCCCAGACATAGCCTTCCCACGAATAAACAACATGAGCTTCTGACTGCTCCCTCCCTCTTTTTTTCTTCTCCTGGCCTCCTCTATAGTTGAAGCCGGAGCAGGCACAGGCTGAACAGTCTACCCCCCATTGGCAGGTAATCTGGCCCACGCAGGCCCATCAGTAGACCTGGCCATCTTCTCACTACACCTAGCTGGGGTTTCATCCATCTTGGGGGCCATCAATTTTATCACAACCATCATCAACATAAAACCTGCATCTACAACACAGTACCAGGTTCCTCTCTTTGTCTGGTCAGTCCTAATTACTGCTGTCCTCCTGCTACTCTCCCTCCCCGTCCTAGCCGCCGGAATTACCATGCTCCTAACGGACCGAAATTTAAATACCTCCTTCTTTGACCCCGCAGGAGGCGGAGACCCAGTTCTCTACCAACACCTATTCTGATTCTTCGGTCACCCTGAAGTCTATATCCTCATTCTCCCCGGCTTCGGCATCATCTCACACGTAGTGGCTTATTATTCTAACAAAAAAGAGCCTTTCGGGTACATGGGGATGGTGTGAGCAATACTCTCTATCGGTCTCTTGGGCTTCATTGTTTGAGCCCACCATATGTTCACGACCGACCTAAATGTAGACACACGAGCCTACTTTACATCTGCCACAATAATTATTGCTATCCCAACGGGAGTTAAAGTCTTTAGCTGACTAGCTACAATGCATGGAGGAATTATCAAATGGGACGCTCCCATACTTTGAGCCCTCGGGTTTATTTTCCTTTTTACAGTTGGGGGCCTCACAGGCATTGTCCTTGCAAATTCCTCAATTGATATTGTGCTCCACGATACTTACTATGTAGTAGCCCATTTTCACTATGTGCTATCCATGGGGGCAGTCTTTGCAATTATAGCCGGATTTGTACACTGATTCCCCCTATTCACGGGATTTACCCTCCACAGCCTATGAGCTAAAATCCACTTTGTTGTTATATTCACCGGAGTCAATCTGACATTTTTCCCCCAACACTTCCTTGGCCTAGCAGGAATGCCACGCCGTTATTCCGATTACCCGGATGCGTACACCCTATGAAACACAGTGTCATCTATTGGCTCACTAATCTCCCTCGTAGCTGTAGTTATAATAATATTTATTATTTGAGAGGCCTTCGCTGCCAAACGCTTATTTTCAGGAGCAGAATTAACATCAACTAACATCGAATGGGCGTTAGGGTTCCCACCCCACTACCATACATTTGAAGAGTCAACCTTCTCCATTAAGTTGACGCAAGGAAGGAGGGAATCGAACCCCCATACCCCGGTTTCAAGCCAGACACATAGCCTCTCTGTCACTTCCTTTGAGGGGTTAGTTAAACAATAACCCTGCCTTGTCAAGGCAAAATTACTAGTTAAACTCTTGTACTCCTCTATAGCCCACCCCGCCCAACTCGGCTTCCAAGACGCAGCCTCCCCCATTATAGAGGAATTACTTCATTTCCACGACCACGCCCTCATAGCGGTACTCTTAATTAGTATACTTGTCTTATATATCATTTCTGTTTTAATGTCAACTAAACTCTCCAGCACCAACACCATCGACGCCCAAGAAATCGAAATAGTCTGAACTATCATACCAGCTATTATTCTCATCGTAATCGCATTGCCTTCTCTACGAATTCTTTACTTAATAGATGAAATTAGCAACCCTGATATAACTGTAAAAACGATTGGTCATCAGTGATACTGAAGCTACGAATACTCCGACTTTACTGACTTAAATTTTGACTCTTACATAACGCCTTCAAAAGATCTGGCACCGGGCCACTTCCGCCTCCTGGAGGTAGACAACCGAATGGTTACCCCAATTGGCACAGCCGCACGAATCCTGATCACTGCTGAAGATGTACTTCACTCCTGGGCCGTACCTGCCCTAGGCGTTAAATCTGATGCAATCCCAGGCCGATTGAATCAGACCTCTTTTCTCATCGCTCACCCCGGGGTTTACTATGGTCAATGCTCTGAAATTTGTGGGGCTAACCACAGCTTCATGCCTATTGTAATTGAAGCTCTTCCAGTAACAAATTTCTTGAATTGAGTTAGCGCCACTCAAGGCGCTTCATTAAGAAGCTGTAGGTTAGCGACAGCCTTTTAATCTGTAGATAGGTGATTCCAACCACCCTTAATGATATGCCTCAACTCAACCCCCTACCATGACTTTGTTATCTCACCCTTGCATGGCTAATTTTTTTCTCTTTAGCCCCCTCCAAAATTTTAAGTCACATCAACCTAAACGAACCTAATTCTAAGAGTAACAAAACAAACAATTACGTGTGAACCTGACCATGATAACAGACTTATTTACCCAATTTGCCTCTACAACTTCTTTCGGCATCCCTATTATTCTCTTAGCCATACTCACCCCCTGACTTCTACTCCCCGCGCCCTCCGCTAAATGAGTTAACAACCGCCTCACAACCTCCCAAAACTGATTTTTAACCCTATTTACCAAACAACTTCTCCTACCCCTCAATACGCCAGCCCACAAGTGAGCTTTCCTCTTAACCTCCTTAATAATCTTCTTGCTAGGTATGAATTTACTTGGCTTACTGCCGTACACATTTACACCCACAACTCAACTATCTATTAATCTGGGGCTAGCTGTTCCCCTATGACTAGCAACAGTTCTCACAGGCTTCCGCAACCAATTTAATCATTCCCTAGCCCATTTTCTCCCGGAAGGAACCCCAACCCCCCTTATCCCAATCTTAATTTTAATCGAAACTATTAGCCTCTTTATCCGACCTCTCGCTCTCGGAGTCCGACTCACCGCCAATCTCACCGCCGGACACCTCCTTATCCACTTGATCTCATCCGCCGTAACTGCAATCTACTCTCTATCCCTTCTAGCCTCATTACTAACTCTCTCAGTCTTGATTCTCCTTACAGTTCTAGAAATCGCAGTCGCCATGATCCAAGCTTATGTCTTTGTTCTCCTATTAAGCTTGTATCTTCAAGAAAATACTTATGGCCCACCAAGCACACGCCTTCCACATAGTTAACCCAAGCCCTTGACCCCTCACAGGAGCCGTTGCCGCTTTTTCAGTAACATCCGGCCTCACCGCGTGATTTCATTTTAACACCTCTGCTGTCTTAGCTTTGGGCCTCATTTTAATGTTATTAACAATATACCAATGATGGCGAGATGTAGTCCGTGAAGGAACCTTCCAGGGTCACCACACCCCTCCCGTTCAAAAAGGTCTCCGCTATGGTATAATTTTATTTATCACCTCTGAAGTGTTTTTTTTCATCGGCTTTTTCTGGGCATTCTATAATGCTAGCCTAGCCCCCACACCAGACGTAGGAGAATGCTGACCCCCAGCAGGAATCACCCCCTTTAATCCCTTTGAAATCCCCCTCCTTAACACAGCCGTTCTTCTAGCCTCAGGGGTCTCTGTCACTTGGGCCCACCATAGTATTATGCAAGCCGACCGTAAAGGTACCCTGCAAGCCCTAACTATTACAGTCTCTCTGGGTCTCTACTTTACCCTCCTCCAAGCTATAGAATATTATGAAGCCCCCTTCACAATCGCAGACGGGATCTATGGCACTACATTCTTTGTAGCCACAGGCTTCCACGGTCTGCACGTAATCATTGGCTCCCTCTTTCTTATCGCCTGCCTCCTCCGACAACTATTCTTCCACTTTACCTCCCAGCACCATTTTGGATTTGAAGCCGCCGCTTGATATTGACATTTTGTAGACGTTGTTTGACTCTTCCTCTATGTCTCAATCTATTGATGAGGCTCGTATTTTCTTAATACAGAAGTATAGATGACTTCCAATCATCCAGCCTTGGTTAAACCCCAAGAGAAAATAATGCTATTATACTCCTCTATCGCCACTCTCCTATCCGTTATCCTAGCTGCAATTAGTTTCTGACTCCCCTTAATTTCCCCGGACACACAAAAACTTTCCCCATATGAATGCGGGTTTGACCCACTCGGATCTGCTCGCCTCCCTTACTCCATACGTTTCTTCTTAGTCGCTATCCTTTTCTTGCTTTTTGACCTAGAAATCGCACTACTCCTCCCAGCCCCCTGAGCTATCCAACTTCAAACCCCACTCATAGCAATTGTTTGAGCCTCCGTTATTATTATCCTACTGACTCTGGGCTTCATTTACGAGTGACACCAAGGAGGTCTCGAATGAGCTGAATGGGGTATTAGTCTAATATAAGACAGTTGATTTCGACTCACCTAATTATGGCTCATACCCATAATACCCCTGTGACCATTTTTTTAGCCATGATGTTCTCCATCGTCCTCGCAGGCCTCTCTTTCCACCGAATACATCTCTTATCTGCTCTTCTATGCCTGGAAGGTATAATATTAACTATCTTCATAGGACTCAGTCTCTGACCCAACCACCTTACCTTAAACCCACTCATAAGCCCGCTAATTATACTAACGTTATCAGCCTGCGAAGCCGCTCTCGGTCTGTCCCTGATAATCGCAACAGCCCGCTCACACGGCACTGACAACCTAAAAACCCTGAACCTCCTACAATGCTAATAATCTTATCCGCCTGAGCCTCAGTACTCCCAACAGTCCTCATAGCCCCCGCTAAACACATATGAACACTAGCCACTAGTCAAGGCTTCCTCATCACACTACTGTCCCTCTCATGAATGTACCTCCAAAACTTTAATTTCGCTAACCCTCTGTTCCTCATTGACAAAATCTCTGGCCCCCTCGCTATCTTAACCTGCTGATTATTTCCTCTCACCATACTAGCTAGCCAGAGTAAAATACGTCTAGAACCAATCAGTCGCCAACGAATCTATATTCTTAATCTTACATTTTTGCAACTAATAACCCTCCTAGCCTTTTCAACCCCAGATCTTATACTGTTTTTTATCTTTTTTGAGGCCTCACTAGTTCCCACCATAATTGTTATTACCCGCTGAGGGGCCCAAGAACGACGACTAGAGGCTGGGATATACTTAGCCTTCTATACTTTACTAGGGGCTATCCCCCTTATGATCTGAATCACCAAATTCTACAACACACACGGCTCCCTCCTCCCAACCCTTACTCACACTCTCCACATTACCCAAGCTGCAACAAATTATCCCGGCCTATTCTGAGCCATCTACAACGCAGCATTTCTCGTCAAATTACCCATGTACTGCCTTCACCTCTGACTCCCCAAAGCACATGTAGAAGCCCCAATCGCAGGCTCTATAATCCTAGCAGGCACCTTACTTAAGCTAGGGGGCTATGGAATTCTCCGAACATCCCCCCTCCTTCAAGAGAACAACCTAGCCCAGACATTACCCATTATACTCATCGCCATCCTAGGCATCTTAGCTACCGCACTTCTCTGCCTCCGACAAACAGACCTAAAGTCACTTATTGCTATATCTTCTGTTAGTCACATGAATCTTGTGGTCGCGGCCGTCCTAATCTCTTCACCATGAAGTTACTCTGGAGCAATAATAATAATAATCGCCCACGGCCTTACATCCTCCGCCCTCTTTTGCCTCGCCAACACCTCTTACGAACGCACAAATAGCCGGACTATAATTTTATTACGGGGCATACTACTTATTTTTCCCCTTGCCGGGGCATGATGGCTAATCGTTATACTACTCAATATAGGTCTCCCCCCCTCAATCAACTTTGCAAGCGAAATCATCATCATGCTCTCGCTGTTTAACTGATCCCCCCTCACCTTCCTAATCGTAGCCCTCAACTTAATTTTCACGACTGCTTACACCCTCTATGTACTCTGAGCCACCCAACGAGGCCCCTTACCAAACCACATTAAAACTCTATTCCCTTACCAAATTCGTGAACACCTTCTTCTTTTTCTACACATCCTCCCCGGCTTTCTTCTTGTCCTTAGCCCAGAACTCATCATTTGTGAGCATAGTTTAACAAAACACTAGATTGTGATTCTAGCAATAAAGGTTAAAACCCTTTTGTACACCGAGCATAACTGGCGTAATGGGGACTGCTAATTACCCATGCCTACAGTTCAATTCTGTGGTTTGCTCAAGTACACTATTCTAAACACTAGGTACCATCACATGGCCCCTTTAGCCTTTTCCGTAACCACCCTTGTCTTAATCGGAGCTACGCTCCTCTGTTTTCACAAAAAATTTTTTCACTTAATGGCTCAGAATACAGTAAAAATCGCATTCTTTCTGTCACTCTACCCCCTGTACGCCTTCCTTACTGATGACAATGCAAATGCTTCAGCCACCACAACATGATTCAGCTTAGGAATTTTTAGCTTCTCCTTCACAACACAATTTGACTTATACGCCCTTCTCTTTCTTCCTGTGGCTTTCCTAGTTACATGAAGCATCTTAGAATTCTCCACCTGGTATATGCAACATGACCCAAGCATCGACATATTTTTCAAATACCTCCTAATTTTTCTTCTCGCTATAATTGTCCTTGTCTGCTCCGGCAACCTTTGTTTACTCTTCATCGGCTGAGAGGGCGTAGGAATTATGTCCTTCTTACTGATCGGCTGGTATCACGCTCGAGCAAACGCCGCTACATCAGCCCTACAAGCTGTACTCTATAACCGCGGCGGTGACATTGGGTTCCTTCTAGCTTTCTGCTGGCTTTTAATAAATCTCCTGTCATTGGACCTCCCCGTCATCCTTTCGTTACCCCCCTACTTTCTCGTTCTACTAGGGTTCATCACTGCCGCAGCTAGCAAATCTGCCCAATTCGGCTTTCACCCTTGGCTCGCCTCAGCTATAGAAGGCCCTACACCAGTATCCGCCCTCTTGCATTCCAGCACCATAGTAGTAGCAGGCATTTTTCTTCTCATCCGCGTCCATCCCCTATTATCCTCATCCCCTTGAGCTCTAACAACCTGCCTCTGCCTAGGCGCCATATCCACATTCTATGCTGCTACCTATGCTTTAGTACAAAATGACATCAAAAAAATTATCGCCTACTCAACTTCCAGCCAACTGGGCCTAATAATAGTAGCCATTGGACTCAATCTTCCTTACCTAGCTTTCTTCCACATATGTACTCACGCATTCTTCAAAGCAATACTTTTCCTATGCTCTGGCCTCATTATTCACTCGCTCAATGACGAACAAGATATCCGGAATATAGGAGGACTACAAATTGCTCTCCCTACAACAACTACATGCCTCTCTATTGGTAGCTTCGCCCTCATAGGAACCCCATTCCTTGCCGGCTTTTATTCTAAAGACGCCATCATTGAAGCAGCAAGTACATCATATCTAAACTTTGCAGCCCTCCTCCTAACACTTGCAGCTACCGCATTCACCGCAGTCTACAGCATACGCTTAATTAACTTCGCCTCTATGATAGAGCCCCGAATGAACCCCGTCTTAACATGTAACGAAGACGACCCCCGCATCCTAAACCCTCTGTTACGGCTTGCTTACGGATCCATCCTGGCTGGATTCTTAATTTACAAAACCACTCTACCGAGCCACCCCCATATTCACACCATACCTATGTATATAAAATTAACCGCCCTGATTGTGACAGTCCTCGCTTTCACCATCGCCTATGAATTAACAAAAACCTTTTGGACTGTGACTCCTAAAAGCGCTGCATCTGAAGAGTTTGATCCCTCCTTCCACAACCCCCTTCTTCACCGCCCAATCACCGTAGTGACCCTCAATACGGCCGGACAAATTGCCGCCCACGCCCTAGAGGAAATTATCTATAAAAAGTTAGGGCCCAGCTACTCAGAACGTTTCCCCTGAGTCCCCCTCAAAATCGTTCGAGTAACCCAAACCGCTCGAATCAAGACCTACTTGTCAGCTTTCTTTATTACTGTAGCTTTCACTCTACTAGCCGCAATAATTATCAGATGACCAAAAATCCTCTTGATCTTCTTGACCCTTTACAACAGCAATTGCTGCTTGCTAGGGTCATTTTTTCCTAATTTTTCCAAGCTCTGCCACAGGACCAAATCCCCTGATCTTCTTGACCCTTTACAACAGCAATTGCTGCTTGCTAGGGTCATTTTTTCCTAATTTTTCCAAGCTCTGCCACAGGACCAAATCCCCTGATCTTCTTGACCCTTTACAACAGCAATTGCTGCTTGCTAGGGTCACTTTCCTAATTTTTCCAAGCTCTGCCACAGGACCAAATCCCCTGATCTTCTTGACCCTTTACAACAGCAATTGCTGCTTGCTAGGGTCATTCTTTTCCTATTTTCCAAGCTCTGCCACAGGGCCAATAACCTTTTGATTGCTGACCTTTCAGCAGCAATTGCTGCCCACTAAAGTCCTCGCTCACAGCAACTCTTACAGCCCGCAAAGCTCCCCCACCCTTATGCCCCCGCACCACCTCAAAAACTACGAATAAGGTTAACAACAAACTCCATCCCCCAAAAAGTAAAACCCACCCACCACTGCACAATAAACCCCCCACTCCCCACATCTCATTATTCCCCACATCCCACCCAACCCCCAACAAAGTATCCATCCCTCCGTGACCTACCTGTACCCCTCATAAAACTAAAAACGTGTTATATACCATGAGATAGATTACTACTACTCGACTCCCCCACGCCTCCGGGTAAGGCTCCGCCACCAAAGCAGCGCTATAAGCAAACACAACTATCATCCCCCCCAAGTACACAAGAAATAGTACCAAAGATAAAAAACCAACCCCCCATTTTATCAAAACCAAACACCCCGCCCCAGACCCCACGACTAACCCCAAAGCCGCATAATAAGGCGAAGGGTTTGAAGCCACCGCTAAAAGTCCCACTAATAAACACAACTCTTTTGTCATTATTCCTGCTAGGACTTCAACCTAGACCTACAACTTGAAAAGCTGTCGCTGTAACTCAACTTCAAGAACCTTATGACACCCACGATACGTAAATCCCACCCCCTCCTTAAAATTATTAACGGCTCATTTATTGATCTCCCAACCCCCTCCAACATCTCCACCTGATGAAACTTCGGCTCGCTATTAGGACTATGCCTAATCGCCCAAATCGCTACTGGGCTATTCCTAGCCATACACTACACAGCTGACACTTCTCTAGCATTCTCATCTATCGCCCATATCTGCCGCGATGTCAACAACGGCTGACTCCTTCGTAACCTCCACGCTAACGGCGCCTCATTCTTCTTCATCTGCATCTACTTCCACATCGGCCGAGGTCTCTATTACGGCTCATACCTCTACAAAGAAACATGAAACATCGGCGTTATCCTATTATTCTTAGTAATAGCCACAGCCTTTGTAGGCTATGTCCTACCATGAGGCCAAATATCATTTTGAGGCGCCACAGTAATCACTAACCTCCTTTCAGCCGCCCCCTATATCGGCTCCGACCTTGTCCAATGGATCTGAGGCGGCTTCTCAGTAGACAACGCAACCCTCACCCGATTCTTCACTTTCCACTTCATTCTCCCGTTCATTATCGCCGCCGTAAGCATAATCCATCTTCTATTCCTTCACCAAACAGGATCCTCAAACCCCACAGGACTTAACTCCAACCTAGACAAGGTTTCGTTCCACCCCTACTTCTCGTACAAAGACCTCTTCGGCTTTGTAGTCCTTCTAGGCGCCCTCGCAACCCTATCAACCTTCTCTCCCAACCTACTCGGAGACCCGGACAATTACACACCAGCCAACCCCCTAGTCACCCCGCCTCACATCAAACCCGAATGGTACTTCTTATTCGCCTACGCTATCCTACGCTCTATCCCCAATAAATTAGGTGGAGTCTTAGCCCTCCTTCTTTCAATCTTAATCCTCCTGTTAATGCCTTTCACCCACACCTCTAAGCTTCGCTCTCTTATGTTCCGCCCCATTGCCAAAATCTTTTTCTGAACCCTAATCGCTAACACAGCCATCCTGACATGGATCGGGGGACAGCCCGTAGAAGACCCATTCATCATAATTGGCCAAATCACTTCAGGCCTCTATTTCTTTATCTTTGTCCTCCTTGCCCCCACTTTAGGCCTCCTGGAAAACAAACTCCTCAAAATCTAACTCACTCGTACGTTCCTATATGGATACTATCTCTATGTTTAATAATCATTAATCTATATGGATACTATCTCTATGTTTAATAATCATTAATCTATATGGATACTATCTCTATGTTTAATAATCATTAATCTATATGGATACTATCTCTATGTTTAATAATCATTAATCTATATGGATACTATCTCTATGTTTAATAATCATTAATCTATATGGATACTATCTCTATGTTTAATAATCATTAATCTATATGGATACTATCTCTATGTTTAATAATCATTAATCTATATGGATACTATCTCTATGTTTAATAATCATTAATCTATATGGATACTATCTCTATGTTTAATAATCATTAATCTATATGGATACTATCTCTATGTTTAATAATCATTAATCTATATGGATACTATCTCTATGTTTAATAATCATTAATCTATATGGATACTATCTCTATGTTTAATAATCATTAATCTATATGGATACTATCTCTATGTTTAATAATCATTAATCTATATGGATACTATCTCTATGTTTAATAATCATTAATCTATATGGATACTATCTCTATGTTTAATAATCATTAATCTATATGGATACTATCTCTATGTTTAATAATCATTAATCTATATGGATACTATCTCTATGTTTAATAATCATTAATCTATATGGATACTATCTCTATGTTTAATAATCATTAATCTATATGGATACTATCTCTATGTTTAATAATCATTAATCTATATGGATACTATCTCTATGTTTAATAATCATTAATCTATATGGATACTATCTCTATGTTTAATAATCATTAATCTATATGGATACTATCTCTATGTTTAATAATCATTAATCTATATGGATACTATCTCTATGTTTAATAATCATTAATCTATATGGATACTATCTCTATGTTTAATAATCATTAATCTATATGGATACTATCTCTATGTTTAATAATCATTAATCTATATGGATACTATCTCTATGTTTAATAATCATTAATCTATATGGATACTATCTCTATGTTTAATAATCATTAATCTATATGGATACTATCTCTATGTTTAATAATCATTAATCTATATGGATACTATCTCTATGTTTAATAATCATTAATCTATATGGATACTATCTCTATGTTTAATAATCATTAATCTATATGGATACTATCTCTATGTTTAATAATCATTAATCTATATGGATACTATCTCTATGTTTAATAATCATTAATCTATATGGATACTATCTCTATGTTTAATAATCATTAATCTATATGGATACTATCTCTATGTTTAATAATCATTAATCTATATGGATACTATCTCTATGTTTAATAATCATTAATCTATATGGATACTATCTCTATGTTTAATAATCATTAATCTATATGGATACTATCTCTATGTTTAATAATCATTAATCTATATGGATACTATCTCTATGTTTAATAATCATTAATCTATATGGATACTATCTCTATGTTTAATAATCATTAATCTATATGGATACTATCTCTATGTTTAATAATCATTAATCTATATGGATACTATCTCTATGTTTAATAATCATTAATCTATATGGATACTATCTCTATGTTTAATAATCATTAATCTATATGGATACTATCTCTATGTTTAATAATCATTAATCTATATGGATACTATCTCTATGTTTAATAATCATTAATCTATATGGATACTATCTCTATGTTTAATAATCATTAATCTATATGGATACTATCTCTATGTTTAATAATCATTAATCTATATGGATACTATCTCTATGTTTAATAATCATTAATCTATATGGATACTATCTCTATGTTTAATAATCATTAATCTATATGGATACTATCTCTATGTTTAATAATCATTAATCTATATGGATACTATCTCTATGTTTAATAATCATTAATCTATATGGATACTATCTCTATGTTTAATAATCATTAATCTATATGGATACTATCTCTATGTTTAATAATCATTAATCTATATGGATACTATCTCTATGTTTAATAATCATTAATCTATATGGATACTATCTCTATGTTTAATAATCATTAATCTATATGGATACTATCTCTATGTTTAATAATCATTAATCTATATGGATACTATCTCTATGTTTAATAATCATTAATCTATATGGATACTATCTCTATGTTTAATAATCATTAATCTATATGGATACTATCTCTATGTTTAATAATCATTAATCTATATGGATACTATCTCTATGTTTAATAATCATTAATCTATATGGATACTATCTCTATGTTTAATAATCATTAATCTATATGGATACTATCTCTATGTTTAATAATCATTAATCTATATGGATACTATCTCTATGTTTAATAATCATTAATCTATATGGATACTATCTCTATGTTTAATAATCATTAATCTATATGGATACTATCTCTATGTTTAATAATCATTAATCTATATGGATACTATCTCTATGTTTAATAATCATTAATCTATATGGATACTATCTCTATGTTTAATAATCATTAATCTATATGGATACTATCTCTATGTTTAATAATCATTAATCTATATGGATACTATCTCTATGTTTAATAATCATTAATCTATATGGATACTATCTCTATGTTTAATAATCATTAATCTATATGGATACTATCTCTATGTTTAATAATCATTAATCTATATGGATACTATCTCTATGTTTAATAATCATTAATCTATATGGATACTATCTCTATGTTTAATAATCATTAATCTATATGGATACTATCTCTATGTTTAATAATCATTAATCTATATGGATACTATCTCTATGTTTAATAATCATTAATCTATATGGATACTATCTCTATGTTTAATAATCATTAATCTATATGGATACTATCTCTATGTTTAATAATCATTAATCTATATGGATACTATCTCTATGTTTAATAATCATTAATCTATATGGATACTATCTCTATGTTTAATAATCATTAATCTATATGGATACTATCTCTATGTTTAATAATCATTAATCTATATGGATACTATCTCTATGTTTAATAATCATTAATCTATATGGATACTATCTCTATGTTTAATAATCATTAATCTATATGGATACTATCTCTATGTTTAATAATCATTAATCTATATGGATACTATCTCTATGTTTAATAATCATTAATCTATATGGATACTATCTCTATGTTTAATAATCATTAATCTATATGGATACTATCTCTATGTTTAATAATCATTAATCTATATGGATACTATCTCTATGTTTAATAATCATTAATCTATATGGATACTATCTCTATGTTTAATAATCATTAATCTATATGGATACTATCTCTATGTTTAATAATCATTAATCTATATGGATACTATCTCTATGTTTAATAATCATTAATCTATATGGATACTATCTCTATGTTTAATAATCATTAATCTATATGGATACTATCTCTATGTTTAATAATCATTAATCTATATGGATACTATCTCTATGTTTAATAATCATTAATCTATATGGATACTATCTCTATGTTTAATAATCATTAATCTATATGGATACTATCTCTATGTTTAATAATCATTAATCTATATGGATACTAT